CATAAAGGGGCGTATTTGTTTCTTTTAAGATTAAGAAAAGTAATATCTATATTTGCACATTTCAAGTTGTACATTTCAACTTGAATTATGGATTCCGCGTACAAATACAAGCGGTCGGTCATTAAGTACATATACACATCTGGGTATATATGTATTACCATTATGTATTAGAAATAATAAAGAAAGAGGAGAATTTAAAATGCGAGATCTAAAAACATATCTCTCCGTGGCACCGGTAGTAAGTACTCTATGGTTCGGGTCTTTAGCAGGTTTATTGATAGAGATCAATCGTTTTTTTCCGGATGCGTTGATATTCCCCTTTTTTTCATTCTAGTTATTGATATGGGAGGGGGGGAAGAGGATTAGAGATACAATCAAATATCTGTAACTAATCCCTTCCCTTTTTTTTTTTAGAATATACGTTAGAAAAACAAATAAAGGGATTCCTCCTCGGTGAAACTAGTAACTCGGGCCAGGTTTAAATTTAAATGAAATTAATAAAAAATAGAGTGAAATGTGATGGTTGGGGCAATAATATCATACAAGATACTTAAATGAAAATTAAATGCTGTACGGCAATTTTAAATTATAAATCTAGTAATATAGTTAGAAATCATTATATTACTTATTATTAATATATTGTTATTATTACTATATTTATTTATATTGATTTATATTGATTTATTGCAACGAAATCTTTCTTTCATAATTCGATTTCGAGTTACCTGTTTCTTTTTTTTTTTCGTTCCTTTCTTCTTCCTCGTTTCGGATCGGAAAATTAAAGAATTGAATGAATCAAAAACCAAAGGAGGCTCATGGCCAAGGGTAAAGATGTCCGAGTAACGGTGATTTTGGAATGTACCAGTTGTGTTCGAAATCGTGTTAATAAGGAATCAATGGGCATTTCCAGATATATTACTCAAAAGAATCGACATAATACGCCTAGTCGATTGGAATTGAGAAAATTCTGTCCCCGTTGTTACAAACATACGATTCACGGGGAGATAAAGAAATAGATCTAACTGGTCGCTCGTGTGTCAGTCTTCCGTTCCAAGGAAGATTAAAAATGACATATTAGATATATCTAATATCTATTGATTTAAATATAAACAAACAAAATCCTATTTCGATCGGACCAACCGTGATGGAGAATTAAGAAATAGGATCTTTAGGATAAGGAATAAACAAACCATGGATAAATCCAAGCGAATCTTTCTTAAATCCAAGCGATCTTTTCGTAGGCGTTTGCCTCCGATCCAATCGGGGGATCGAATTGATTATAGAAACATGAGTTTAATTAGTCGATTTATTAGCGAACAAGGAAAAATATTATCTAGACGGGTGAATCGATTGACCTTAAAACAACAACGATTAATTACTATTGCTATAAAACAAGCTCGTATTTTATCTCCGTTACCTTTTCTTAATAATGAGAAACAATTTGAAAGAAGCGAGTCAACCGCTAGAACTACTGGTCTTAGAACCAGAAAAAAATAGGCTGACTCTTGAATTGAATCAAAAAAAAATTCCAATCCAAACTCAAATGCGGATTGACGCTTTTTTTTTCTAAAAATAGGAAATCCATATTTGATTGTCGTTCGAAAAAAAAAAAATTGGGGAAGAAGAAGAAATATTTTTTATTGAACGTGTTTCTTCATTTTCATTTTGACGACTTTTTCATATTTTATTATACTAATTTCTACTCTACCTTCCCAGAGTTCATTTTCCAGGGAACTCCATTTAAACCATTCCAACGGATTCCTTCCACTCTCTTTATTTTATGATCTCATTGGAAATCATATAAAGACAACTCCTATTTAATATAGCTATTTGTGCAAGTATTTTACGATTAAGAAGCAACCGTTTCTTGTACAGATTGTGTATTAATTTACTATAACTGAAGTATACTTTATTGTCTCGAATTACTGCATTTATACGAGTAATCCACAAACGACGAAAATCTCTCTTTTGTCTACCCCTATCCCGATGAGCCGAAACCAAAGCTCTTATTTTCTGTTGAGTAATAGTCCGCGTAAGTCTTGAATGAGCCCCTCGAAAAGTTGATGCAAATAAACGGATTTTTGTTCTACGTCTTCGAGCTATATACCCTCGTTTAATTCTGGTCATTGAATAAATGAAACTTTGATGAATAACTAATTGATTTCCTTTCTTTCAGTTATTCCCTTCCCGTGTCCTAGTCTATTAATAACAAAACGGATTTTTCCAATGTATAAAATAAAAATTCCAATGGCTTTTGCTACTCTAACCTTCCCGACCACGATTTTTTTTTAGGCATTTCCCCTCGAAAATCAAAATTGTATTGATACTAGGTAAAACACATAGTAAATAAAAAAGTAATAAATATAAATGGATTATAGTGGGTTCCATCGTTTCTATGGTTACTTCTTAAACGGCGAGGTCTTCTCTATACACCGGAGCCCTTCCCTCATTTAATCAATGTTATTGTTAACTTGTACAGTTCACACTCTTTGGCTCTACCCATAATTATCTAGTACTAGGTCTTTCACAACGAGATCTACTTATACAGTAACGGTATTTAATTATGAAGATTAGCTGAGTAGCTGACCCTGTTAGTCCGTTCTTGCAAGAATAAGGCCTAAATTTTTACTTTTTTAAAATAAGATTTCCCCTGCTTAATGAATACCATTTGATATCAATGGGGAATTCTTTCTCATCTTAAATTTTAAATTGAGGTGGTTGGATTTGCACCAACGAGAACCATACATTTGATACCCCAATCGAAGGATAGATCTTTTTTTTTTAAGATATTGAATATTCAATGGAGTTCGTCCATTTTATCCTACTCACAGGTACGGATCGGTGATACTGGATCAATTGTTTTCTTTCTTTTTCTTTTGTCCTAGTCCATGGTCTGAACGAGTCGCACATACACCCTAGTACATGTTCCTCGTCGCTGAGGACATCCTCCAAGAGCGGGGGATTTCGTGACATTTCTGATTGGCTGTCTTGTGTTTCTAATAAGTTGTTTAATAGTTGGCATGTTGAATCATATATATAATGGGCTGGTTTAGATCGACCTTAACCGGATGCTTAGGAATTCTTTTTTTCTATATTTTGAATTTCTATATTAAGAAATTCAATTAATAAATAGAATATTAAATCCGGTAAGAAAGTAAAATCCCAAATCACGAATTCATGTGAAATCCTTGTTCTTTTTCTTTGTTATTCAGTCGCTACAAGATCAACAATTCCATGAGCTTGGGCTTCTGTTGCTGACATAAAAACATCTCTTTCCATGTCTTCGGATACAACCCATAAGGGTTTGCCTGTCCTTTGTGCATAAACCCTTGTGATGGTTTCGCGTAGCTTCAGCAGTTCTTCCGCTTCCAGGATAAATTCTCCCGTCTGTGCCTCATAAAAAGAACTAGCAGGTTGATGGATCATTACCCTGATGATATAATGATATAACATAAAAATGTTTCTTCTATCTCGCATGATGAAAGTGAAAGGTGAGGAGATAAAGAAAAGAATAATATAAAAAAGATATAATTGAACAACCGTACAGGCATCTTTTGCGCATTGCATACGGCTCTATAATGGAATTCACTTTTTTTACCTTACTTACATCGAAGAAATATAAAATAAATTATAGGGTCTATCAGACTCAGGTTGGTAAATGATCCAATAACCACCCTTCCTTTTGTAGTAGTTCAAAAATACTATAAAAATACTATGATGGTTCCGTTGCTTTATATATTTATTTCGTCTGTTATTTAGCAATCCCAAAGTTTCTTTTTTTTTTTTTTATTTGAAAATAAAAAAAAGATTTATTTTCTTTCATATTCTTTCATAACATAAATATTGTTAAGATTAAGAGCCCCTGGTGTGAAAATAAAAAAGTTTGTGACGCTGAAATAGGCCTCCCGATAGATTGGCTAAAATCGAAAATACCTTTTATCTCATACTACTCTTTCGATACATAATCTAAGGGTTTTAAAAAAATCTCTCATATCGAATTCGAAGTGCCATGCTATTATTACTTAATATTTCATATAGTGTGAAGGCATAGTTTTCTTTTTTCTCTCAAATCAAATAAAAAACTCATTGGCGCCGAGCGTGAGGGAATGCTAGACGTTTGGTAATTTCCCCTCCGACAAGAATAAAAGATCCCATCGAAGCGGCTAATCCCATGCATACTGTCTGTATATCTGGTCGCACAAATTGCATAGTATCATAAATAGCTACTCCGGGTATTACCCATCCGCCAGGAGAGTTTATAAACAAATACAGATCTTTGGTATCATCCTCTATGCTGAGATATACCATAAGACCAATAAGTTGATTCGAGATCTCGCTATCAACCCCCTGGCCTAAAAAAAGTAATCTTTCTCGATAAAGTCGGTTGATTGGGATAAAATAGTATCCCTTAGAAACCGTACATGCACCTTTTGATGCATACGGTTCAACAAAAATCATGAAAAAAAGGAATCAATGTGTAGATTCTAGCTTTTTTTTTTCATAACAGGTTTTTTTAACTTATAAAAAGGGACTTTTCTTTCATTTTTCAAGAAAGATAAGTTTTGGCCTGTTTATCTAAAAAAAATGACTAAACTCATCTGACTAACTTCTCATTGATGTATTGTTTCATCGAGATACAATCTAAATCGCGATGTAATTTTCTTGTTGCTGACTGGGCTTCTTCAATTTTTTTAGGTTTATGCTCTACTCCGAGTAAAGATCCGCCCGATTTGGATTTGCACATATAGGACAAATGCCCCAATACCACGTCCTTTTTCTACGACTTCCCTTTTTTTTTCAATTTATTTCACGTCTTCCAACAAATATTCAACGCATTCATCATATTACTCGATTGATTAATAGTTTGAGATCACTTCTATTTAGTATTTCTATTTAGAAATATATAAATAAATAGAAATAACTAAAATATGATATTAAGTCGTAATCCTAAATATATTTATTACCAATTGGTTTTATTTCTAAACGGAGCCTGGATACTTCATTTGATTGGTCTAACCAAGCCAACCATAAATTATTCTAATTGATAATATTAATCTGTATACCCTCCCTAAAAAATGGATCTAATTGCACTTCACGCTCCAAATTTTTGATAATTGAATCAATCTTTCTTGGGCGAAAGAGGGGATATCTCGATCGGGGAAGAGAACGGGGAAATACCATATGCCCAATATATCTGACAAGTCGCACTATACGTCAATCCACAATGCATCTTCCTCTCCAGGACTTCGAAAAGGTACTCTTGGAACACCAATAGGCATTAAATAAAAGAAAAATTAAGTACTATATCTCACTTTGATGTGAAAGCGTAACAGTGGGTTTAGTGGCCTAATATAATACTATTGATTTTATATCCTATTTTATTATCCTATTTTATCCCTAGATTGACTAAGTTCATAAAAAAAGAAGACAAAATGAATAAAGGAAAATTCTTACAAATAAGTCCTTTGAATGATGAACAAATATATATACATTCACTCATATAAAATGGTAACAACCCCCTTACCATTGCGTATTGGTACTTATCGGGTGTAGAATAGATCTGCTTCTTTTTGTTCCTACGAACAAAATAGTTTCGTTATTACTAAAAGTAATTATTACGAAAAGCATCAAACAAATATTAATCCTTTCCCCAAGAGAATCCCCTAAAAAAGGAGTCCATAGCATAGTTTTCTCCAATGCAATAAAGTTACATTGTGTCTATTTTTCGTTGATAAAGGGGTATTTCCATGGGTTTGCCTTGGTATCGTGTTCATACCGTCGTATTGAATGATCCCGGTCGTTTGATTTCTGTCCATATAATGCATACAGCTCTGGTTGCTGGTTGGGCCGGTTCGATGGCTCTATACGAATTAGCCGTTTTTGATCCCTCTGACCCTGTTCTTGATCCAATGTGGAGACAGGGTATGTTCGTTATACCCTTCATGACTCGTTTAGGAATAACGAATTCATGGGGCGGTTGGAGTATTACAGGGGGGACTGTAACGAATCCGGGTATTTGGAGTTACGAAGGTGTGGCCGGGGCACATATTGTGTTTTCTGGCTTGTGTTTTTTGGCAGCTATCTGGCATTGGGTGTATTGGGATCTAGAAATATTTACTGATGAACGTACAGGAAAACCCTCTTTGGATTTACCTAAGATCTTTGGAATTCATTTATTTCTCTCAGGGGTGGCTTGCTTTGGTTTTGGTGCATTTCATGTAACAGGATTGTATGGTCCTGGAATATGGGTGTCCGATCCTTATGGACTAACCGGAAGGGTACAAGCCGTAAATCCAGCGTGGGGTGTGGAGGGTTTTGATCCTTTTGTTCCGGGAGGAATAGCTTCTCATCATATTGCAGCAGGGACCTTAGGCATATTGGCAGGTCTATTCCATCTTAGTGTTCGTCCACCCCAACGTCTATACAAAGGATTACGTATGGGAAATATTGAAACCGTCCTTTCCAGTAGTATTGCCGCTGTCTTTTTTGCAGCTTTTGTAGTTGCTGGAACTATGTGGTATGGTTCAGCAACTACCCCGATTGAATTGTTTGGTCCTACGCGCTATCAATGGGATCAAGGATACTTCCAACAAGAAATATATCGAAGAATTGGTGCTGGCTTAGCCGAAAATCAAAGTTTATCCGAAGCTTGGTCTAAAATTCCTGAAAAACTAGCTTTTTATGATTACATCGGCAATAATCCGGCAAAAGGTGGATTATTCAGAGCGGGCTCCATGGACAACGGGGATGGAATAGCCGTTGGGTGGTTAGGACATCCTATCTTTAGAGATAAAGAGGGGCGTGAACTTTTTGTACGTCGTATGCCGACGTTTTTTGAAACATTTCCGGTTGTTTTGGTCGACGGGGACGGAATTGTTAGAGCTGATGTTCCTTTTAGAAGGGCAGAATCAAAATATAGTGTCGAACAAGTAGGTGTAACTGTTGAGTTCTATGGCGGCGAACTGAACGGAGTCAGTTATAGCGATCCCGCTACTGTGAAAAAATATGCTAGACGTGCTCAATTGGGTGAAATTTTTGAATTAGACCGTGCTACTTTGAAATCCGATGGTGTTTTTCGTAGCAGTCCAAGGGGTTGGTTTACCTTTGGGCATGCTTCGTTTGCTTTGCTCTTCTTCTTCGGACACATTTGGCATGGTGCTAGAACCTTGTTTAGAGATGTTTTTGCTGGTATTGATCCGGATTTAGATGCTCAAGTGGAATTTGGAGCATTCCAAAAACTTGGAGATCCAACTACAAGAAGACAGGTAGTTTGATACAATATTGCTTTGTTACTTTTCGTTTTTAGTTTATTTGACTGACTATAGGGTTGGGGTACCGGATAAATCTTGATTTGACATTTGACTCGCTGCCTTTTCTTTGACTTTTGTTCTTTCTTTATCCGGGAGACGATCCCAAATAAACAGGTATGGAAGCTATAATTGTAAACCACGATCGAATCTATGGAAGCATTGGTTTATACATTCCTTTTAGTCTCAACTCTAGGAATAATTTTTTTCGCTATCTTTTTTCGCGAACCGCCTAAAGTTCCAACTAAAAAGTAAAAAGGTGAAATAATTTTTCATTATCTCAATTGAAGTAATGATCCTCCCACTGTTGGGAGGATCATTACTTCAACTAGTCCCCGTGTTCCTCGAATGGATCTCTTAGTTGTTGAGAGGGTTGCCCAAACGCAGTATATAAGGCGTACCCAGTAAAACTTACAAGTAAACCAGATAAAAAGATGGCAACTAGGGTTGCTGTTTCCATTATTATATAGTTTTAAGACATTATATAGTTTTAAGACCACAATGGATCTATGATAAGATCATTTATTTACAACGGAATGGTATACAAAGTCAACAGATCTTAATGAATATAAAATATTATGGCTACACAAACCGTTGAGGGTAGTTCTAGATCTGGCCGCCCAAAACGAACGAATGCCGGAAGTTTATTGAAACCATTGAATTCAGAATATGGTAAAGTAGCTCCTGGTTGGGGAACTACTCCTTTGATGGGTCTCGCAATGGCTCTATTTGCAGTATTTCTATCTATTATTTTGGAGATTTATAATTCTTCCATTTTATTGGATGGAATTTCAATGAATTAGATTCACAAGAACCATTAACTAGCTTTTTCAATACAAAGTGAAGCATTTAGTTTTCTGATTTTTATCCCATTCTATTTTGGTAGTTCGACCGTGGAATTTCTTTTTTTCTGTATTTCCGGAATATGAGTGTGTGACTTGGTATAATTGATCCTATGGCTAGTACAGAGAATGGGTCTGTCATCTTGATAGAGATGGTTTTACTTCGTCGGATATTCATTTTAGTATCTGGAGCACGGAATATATAAAATAGATTACATAGATTACAAAGTATTAGAACTATGATTCATACTTAATAGTCAGACCTCGCGGCCGGACTCCAAAAAATTTTTCAAAGAGTTAGAAGTTATAAATAGAAAGATTTTTATTCTTTCAAACTTCCTTTTATGCTTATTTTGATCAAAGGACAAAGATTTCTTTGGATTTTTAGTCATTATATCTAGTCATTGAATAAGTGATGATCCAACGGTTCTTACTCAGGGAATTGGGGGACTTAGTTTGAGGGGGTTTTATTGAATCATCGTGGTTCTAGTATGAATCTGAGGTTTTAATCGATTCATAGGGTCTTAACAAGAGAATTCCTATCAATAATAAAAAAAAAAACAGCAGTAAAGCCGCATTACACATAAATAACAACAAAGAAAATAGGTAAATAGAAGATTCAAGAGGCCTATAACGATCAATATAGAGACGAATGCGCCGACTTGATTTTTTGGCATTATAACCACAAGGAATAGTTTTCGGGTTTTTATTCTTTCATATCTTCAGAAAAAAAAGAATCATAGAATTAAGAAATTTAAAACTTTCTATTCCACACATCCGTTAGAACTAGTATTGGGGTGTTTCTGTTTGAGCCGTACGAGATGAAATTTTCATATACGGTTCTCGGGGGGGGTCTCCTCGGTTTACCTATCTCAATAAAATCTATGATTGGTTCGAAGAACGTCTTGAGATTCAGGCAATTGCAGATGATATAACTAGTAAATATGTTCCTCCTCACGTCAACATATTTTATTGTCTAGGAGGAATTACGCTTACTTGTTTTTTAGTACAAGTAGCTACGGGGTTTGCTATGACTTTTTATTATCGTCCGACCGTTACAGAGGCTTTTGCTTCTGTTCAATATATAATGACTGAAGCTAACTTTGGTTGGTTAATTCGATCAGTTCATCGATGGTCGGCAAGTATGATGGTCCTAATGATGATTCTGCACGTATTTCGTGTGTATCTTACCGGTGGTTTTAAAAAACCTCGTGAATTGACTTGGGTTACGGGCGTGGTTTTGGGTGTATTGACCGCATCTTTTGGTGTAACTGGTTATTCCTTACCTTGGGACCAAATTGGTTATTGGGCAGTCAAAATAGTAACGGGTGTGCCTGACGCTATTCCTGTAATAGGATCGCCCCTGGTAGAGTTATTACGCGGAAGTGCTAGTGTGGGACAATCCACTTTGACTCGTTTTTATAGTTTACACACTTTTGTATTACCTCTTCTTACTGCCGTATTTATGTTAATGCACTTCCCAATGATACGTAAACAAGGTATTTCGGGCCCTTTATAAGGAAGACTCTACTTTTATAAGGAAGACTCTATACCATTAATATTTTGAATCAATCATTGGGGTAGGAAGAATAGTATTTCATTGCTACAAATATGGATTATTGAAAAAAATAAGACATGTATTTGGATATTGCTCTTCAACTCTACAAAAATATATATTTTTGACACTTATAGTTGAAGCGGATTCTCCGAAGAGAAAATGGATTATGGGAGTGTGTGACTTGAACTATTGATCGGGCCGTGCAGATATATGCCTTTATCTGCCACATTTGAATTTACAAAAAATGTGTCTTTGTTCCAACCACCGCGTAAGCCCCATACAGAGGATAGGCT